TTCTTTACAATCCTATCTACTGTGATAAGAAAGCGCTCTTAGTTCAGTTCGGTAGAACGTGGGTCTCCAAAACCCGATGTCGTAGGTTCAAATCCTACAGAGCGTGATTCCGAATCAACAGACCCCAAACTCGAGATATGGCAACTCTTTTATTAAATAATAGTAATAAAAACTGTGTCGTGTAACTTCATTCAAAAATGAAACTCCGGAATGGAAAAATCTGAAAAAAGAAAGCAAGCAAGTGAAGGTCCGGGGAGGAACGACCGACCGTACGCTTGCTCTCTGGCAAGCTACGTGGAGCAAGCGAACTCTATCGAGCCTACGCGCGCGGATTCTTGTTTTGTTGCTAGCGCGCTCCGGCTTTCAAGCCTACGCTTGCCAGAGAGCAAGCCTACGGTCCTTCCGGACCTTCAAGTTCAGGTCCGGTCCGGAACGACCGACCCTACGCGCGCCAGAGAGCAAGCGAAGGTCCGAAAGGACCCGAAGCGAGCCAGAGAGCAAGCGAGAAAACGGAGCGCGCACTAGCGCGCTCCGGCTTTCGAGCCTCCGCTTGCTGGCTCGAAAGCCGTAGCAGCAAGCGAGAAAACGGAGCGCGCACTAGCGCGCTCTTTCGAGCCTCCGCTTGCTCTTTGGCGCGCTTCGCTTCCAGCGCCTACGCTTGCTGGCTCTCAAGCCGTAGCAGCAAGCGAGAAAACGGAGCGCGCACTAGCGCGCTCTTTCGAGCCTCCGCTTGCTCTTTGGCGCGCTTCGCTTCCAGCGCCTACGCTTGCTGGCTCTCAAGCCGTAGCAGCAAGCGAACTCTTCGAGCCTACGCGCGCTAGCAAGAAAAGAATCGGCGCGCTCCGGCTTTCTCTCTCAAGCCTACGCTTGCCAGAGAGCAAGCCTACGGTCCTTCCTCCCCGGAGCTTGCTCTTTGGCGCGCTTCGCTTCCAGCGCCTACGCTTGCTGGCTCGAAAGCCGGAGCAGCAAGCAATGCGGACTCTATACGCGCGCACTAGCGCGCTCTTTCGAGCCTCCGCTTGCTCTCTTGCTCGCGTAGGGTCGTTCCGGACCTCCGCTTGCTCTCTTGCTCGCGTAGGGTCGTTCCTCCCCTCCGCTTGCTCTCTTGCTCGCGTAGGGTCGTTCCGGACCTCCGCTTGCTCTCTTGCTCGCGTAGGGTCGTTCCTCCCCAGCAAGCTCCGGTCCGAAAGGACCCGAAGCGCGCCAAAGAGCAAGCGGAGGTCCGAAAGGACCCGAAGCGCGCCAAAGAGCAAGCGGAGGTCCGAAAGGACCCGAAGCGCGCCAAAGAGCAAGCGGAGGTCCGAAAGGACCCGAAGCGCGCCAAAGAGCAAGCGTAGGGTCCGAAGGACGAAGCGCGCCAAAGAGCAAGCGGAGGCTCGAAAGAGCGCGCTAGTGCGCGCTCCGTTTTCTCGCTGGCTCTCAAGCCTCCGCGCGCTAGTGCGCGCGTATAGAGTCCGCTTCGTTCGCGTCTGCGCTCTCCCTTTTCTCGAGAGCGTCTGCGCTCTACCTTTTCTCGTTCGCTAGGAGTTCTTTTTGTGTTGCTAGCGCGCTCCGGCATGAGAGCCTACGCTTGCTTCCCCATAGTCCATTAGAGCTGATCGGGAAAGAGTAGTTCAGACCCTCACTTTTCTTTATCTATTCCTATGTATGAGTCTTTGAAGAGATCTTGGATGGATTTAAAGGACAAAGATAGTTGTTAATGCAGGAGTTGAGTGAAGACTTCCCGAGTTAGGGCTGGATCGACCCTCTAACTAAAAGAGAAAAAGTGCTTTTTTGCGCTGAAAGCAGGGAGGGCGCCTTAGGTTCGGTAAGCAAGCGGGAAGGAAAGAGCAGTCAAGTTAGTCTTGACCTCGATGAAGCCTTAGGTCTTACCAATAGTCCCTCAGAGTGGATAGGGCAGATTTGAAGGATGCAGCTAGGAGTTCCGGAGCAGTTGAGTGAGGACTTCATGAGTTAGGGAGTCAAGTTAGTTCCGACCTTTAGGGCTGCCCTTATAGGATTTACCCCGTAACTAAGAGGGAAACCTTCCTTTGAGCGGGAGTGAGTGATCCAGGAGCACGAACGGGATTGCAGGAATTTACTGAGCGGAGGAGTGAAAGCAGCAGTTGAGTGAAGACTTGGAGTTCCTGAGCTAAAGGCAGTTCCTGAGCTAAACTTCCTCCGCTATAAGCTCGAGCAGCAGTTGAGTTAAGACTTAAGGTTGCCCGATTTTTTATAGAAACTGCGCACTTTGTTTAAGAGAAAGCTCAGATTGCAGACGCGCGCTCCGGGTCCTTCCTCCACGTAGCTTGCCGGAGAGCAAGCGTACGACACCGAGCGGGATGGAAGGACTTTCGGTTCTTTCCTGAGCTAAAGAGTTAATGCAGCAGTTGAGTTAAGACCTCGAGTTGGAGTTCCCGAGTGAAAAGCCTTATCTCTCTTTTCTTATTCCTATGAGTCTTTAAAGCATTGATCGTCTTGTTAATGCAGCTACGAGCGTCAGTTGGAGCTGAGGAGCTAGGGCAGCAGTCAAGTTAGTCTTGACTCACAAGTAAGTTATTGAAGACTTGCGGTAGTTCTTAGTTCGGACTTCCGGTTCTGAGCTGCAGTTGAGTTCGGACTTGGTCTTGTTGATTTTCTGGATTTACCCTGTAACTCAAAGCGAAAAGGGAATCTTCCTCAGGTTTCGGAAAGTAGGGAGGACACCGAGCGGGAATGCAGCTGTTGACTTGACTATGCTGAGAGAGGTGACCCGGGAGGGGAACCGATCGGAATGGAATAAGCCGAGACAGACCTTTTATGAGCGAAAGAGTTAATGCAGTTTACTTCAGACCCGGATTAACCCTTCGTTATTCTCTATAGTCCCAGAGAGCTAGCTGCTTTCCCGGCTTGAGCGAGGACTGAATGCGTTCCTGAGTTTTCTCGTTAAGAGTGACGGTCTTTCTTTCCTCCGTTTTTGCTGCCCTTTATGGATCGACCCTGACACTAACGGGATTGCAGGGCTGGCTTTCTTTCCTGAGCTAACGAGTTCTTGAGCTAAACGCCGAGCTATCCGCTTTCCCGGAATCAAGTTAGCGAGGACTGAATGCTGCCCTGAGTTTGCTCGCGGTATAAGTAAGTTAGTTCCGGAGTCAAGTTAGTTCGGACTTTCAGTTGCTGGTTCCGGCTCTGAGTTCCGTAGCTAGCTTAACCCCTTGGTATTCCGATAGTGCCCGAGGGCGGCGAGGGAAGAGTTAAGGGATGCCGCGTCTTGTTAATGCAGCCCCGAGAGCTAGCTGCTTTCCTGGCTTGCTCGTCTTGTTAATGCAGCTACGAGCGTCAGCGGGGAGCCTCTCTGACCCCGTAAAAACGGCAGTAAAGTCCTCCCGCTGCCGAGCGGTCTTTCTCTCTCGCTTGAGCTAGCTGCTGTTTCGCGGGAAAGCGGTAAGCCTTTGACGGAGGCCCGCTCGCAGTTCCGGTTCCGGGGTTAAGTAAGTTAGTTCGGACCAGTTGAGTGAGGACTTCGGCTTGGCAAGGTTCCGGTTCCGGCATAAGTAAGTTAGTTAGGGCTTTGGGGGGAGAAAGAGCGCACTTGAACCCGAAGGGAACGAGGGGGCCTTAGGTTCGGTAAGCAAGCGGGAAGGAAGGCAGTGAAACTGAGCCGCCTATTCATGCAATGAATAGAATAGCGGTTACCCTGGAGTCCGGGTCACAGGGGAAGGGAGAGGGAGAAAGCCCATCGACCGATCCCGTCAGGACCCGAGCCGACTATTGAAGAATGAAATAGGGTCAGGCTCCTCCTTAACACAGGGAAGGGACTAAGGTGAAGGGAGAGGGAGAAAGCCCCTCGACCATTTCCTTAGAGTCAAGCCCTTCCCAACGACCGGAAAAGAGAGGGAAGCCCCGGACACCCTGCGCACGGCCTTAAAGGCCCCTTCAATGGGCAAAGACCCGTAGGCTTGTGCTAGCGGCTGTTTTGCATTAGTGCGGTCTGCCCTTTCTGGGCCTCCGCTGCTTGCTGCGCTTGAAACGCTAGCTAGCCTAGCTCGCACGATGCTCTTCTTATGGGGCCCTTAGATCCTGAGAGGGGCCCCTTAACAGCAGCTTAATCCGGACCGATTCGTCTAAACGAGGGCCAAACTCAGCTTTGGTCCACCACCTGGGTATTCTTAAAGGGGACTTGATTTTGGTATTTGTTGTCCAACTCCGCTCGCAATCCCTGAGGATACGATTCAAAGAGTCAAACCTTTAAAGTAAAGCAGGAACAGACAACTAAGGAAGCCAGCCCTTTGGGGCTGGCTTTCCTCTGAAACAGGAGCGGGAGACCCTGAGTTAGGAAAATCAAAATCCTTACCGGAAAAGGGAGGGAGAGACCAAGAGGAAGTTGGAGTTTCCCGAAGGGATTCCATTCCTGTCCTGAAGTTGTTGTTACTGAGTTAAGCGACCGGCCTATTCATGCAATGAATAGAGTGAAAGGTCTACCTTAACAGAGAGGGAAGGGAGAGGGATGAAATACCCTATACCGATCCCGTCAGGACACCGACCGACTCGACGCCCCAGCTATTTAAGAATGAAATAGAGTCTGGGGTGCCTGCTTTAAAGAGGGAGGAGGTCACAGGAGGAGGGAGAGGGAGAAAGCCCATCGACCAGAACCTGTGAATAAAGCCTCCCAAATACCAAAAAAAAGTGAGCCCTTTAAGAAATGTCACCCAGTTTGGCCTTCTTCGTAGGCTTGCCGATGTTCAAGAATCTCGTCTCGCGTTGTTGGAGTATCGCAGCGAGTGGATTCAGGGGACAGGACCACAACACCCGTCCCGGCACTGCTGCAGTGTCGGATTGCTAAACCCGATTTACCGGAGTAATGTCCGCCTTCTTGTACTACAGTTGACAGAAGCCCGATTGCCTTCTTTATTAGTCATTTCGTCTTCCAAATGGCTTTTCCTATTTGATTTGACGACTTCTTTCCGACCAATGCGCCTTTCGAGTTGCTACTACTCCCACTCAAAACAAGATCCTTATTCTTTCTATAGGATCCCTACTGGACAGGGATGGGAACAGCTTATTCCGCGGAAATTCTCATCTCGTACCCTTTTCCATATCCTGTTAGAAAACTCATCCACTTAGGAACGCGGCTCCTGAGGCCAATTCCCCCCTACTGAAAGAATAGAAATGCCCAGCGCAGGACGCGGGCGGTACGGCATTGGGGCCCAGCAGGAATCAACTAATCCACCATGGTTTTGTGTCCACCACTCTGTCCTTACTGCACTTATTCTTATTTCGAGATGGGCGATAAAGATCGGACGATTAACCCCGTCTACGCCTCTCAAGCTCTGTTGCCCGTGTATGGGGGTACGGAAGGATTAGAGGTTCCAGCAACAACTCATACTTGACGTATCGATCACGCTGTAGTGTTTTCGAACTTTTCATTTCCTGTTTGGTTTTTCAGAGTTTTTGACCTTTCTTTGACTCCTCAAATGCGGCTTTCAAGAGGGTTTTGATTGATCTAAAGCGTAAAACCGCTTGTTAATGCAGCTAAGAGCTCGAGTTGGAGTGTTGACTTACGGTTTCGGTTGCCCTTTTTATTATAGCAAGAGCGCACTAAGAGGCGAAAAAAGAAGCCTCTTTTGAGCCGAAGGTAGTGAGAAAACGGAGAAAGCGCAGACGCAAGCGAAGGGGAGCAAGCGGAGGTGAGACCGGAGCGAGCAAGAAAGCAAGCGGAGGCGAGAAAGAGCGCGCTAGCAAACTACGAAAACAACAACGTATAGAGACGCGCGCTCCGGCTTTCAGCACCTCCGCTTGCTGGCTGCCTACGCGCGCTAGTGCAAACTACGGCTTCTCAAACCACAAGTGCGCCCAGCAAGCTCCGGGGCGACCGTAGGCTTGCTCTCGAGCAAGCGGAGGCTAGAAAAATACACCAACAATAAGATCGAATCTGCCGGGTAATGACTCTTTGTCCCTATTTGAGGCTAGGAACTTGAAATGACTTCCTCAGTTGGGAAAACAAATAATACGATCTGATCTTATAGAGATAAGACCTACTTTGAGCTAGCTGTAAACGGTTGGTAGCCCACAACCTGCCAAACTGATCTAGCTAGCTCAGGTTAGTTGCACCCATTTGAGGCTAGGAACTTGAAATGACTACTTCCTCAGGTGGGTGGCTTATCCCTTGGGTTGTTAGTGGCCCTTTTTTGCTGTAGGGAACTCAAAACTCAGATGGCCTTATCCTATGGTTTGTTAGTGGCCCTTGTTTGCAGTAGGGAACTCAAAACTCAGATTGAATTGATATCGGGGTCATACCCATTTATGAAACGGGAAAAAAGACAGGATAGAGAGCAAGAGTGCTGGTTGGAGGGAGTGGCCCATTCTCCTATGGGCCACGGACTCCAACCAGCTCTCTATTTACCCTCTCTTTAGCCCCTTTCACTAATTCTGACTTTACTACTTCCCTTCTTATAAGCTCCAACTACTTTTCTTCCTATAAGCTACAAAGACTTTTTTCTCTATAAGCTCCAAGGAAGCCATTACCCTAAAGAAAAGATCTTATTGTTGGTGTATTGTTCTAGCCTCCGCTTGCTCTCCCCATAGAGGAAATCGGGAAGGCAGGACTCGACTCAAGACGCTCTAACCATAGCCCAAAGATCTTTACTAACCCGAAAATCCTTCCTCCAAGCCTAACCCATATGAAAATATCAGAGGAAAAAGACCTGATTGCGAATAAGCTACTATAAGGTTACTATACCAGTAACGATTCTAGTTTCGATGCAAGGAGCCCTTGCCTTTCTGATAATGGCTGTTCAGCATAAATCTTGCTACCATCTTCGAAGCTTCAAACATCTTTGGATTGGGCATAGTGGAACCCTCAGCAACATAAGTTGCATTTACAATTTCGAGTGACTGGAAGGAAGTCTCAATAGCTTCTTCAGCGGCTTCAATATACGGAAATGCAGCAGGTTTAGTGACAAACTTTCTTCTCCTTTTTTATACAGTTACCACATGGCCCTCAACAACATCATACTTGACTCTTTGGTGCAGAGAAGACGGGACAGCACCAGCTGTGTGAATCCAAGGCCTTCCTTGCAGCACACTATAAGCCGGGCCAGGGCAATATCCATAACCTGCATCGTCACTTCGAAAGTATACGGGACAATTTCCAAAGGCAAATCTATGACCCCAATGCCATTCTTCTTTGTGCCATCAAAAGCTCTGACAATTGGATTACTGGGGTGCACCTGTGAAGGATCTACAGGCAACTGGCTCAAGGTGGCCTTTGGGAGAACATTCAAGGCAGACCCATTATCAATCAGGACTTTTGTAACCGAGCAGTCTTTACACTTCAGGGATATGTGTAGTGCTTTGACATGCCCTGTTCCCTCTGGGTCGATCTCATCATCAGTAAAAGTGACATAGTTAGTGGCCTGGATCTGCCCAATCTGATTTCCGAATTTATCAGTGGAGACATCATGAGGAACATAAGCCACATTCAACACCTTTATTATTAATAATGCTTTGAGGAAGGCTTTGTCCCCGGTCTTCTTCTCCTAACTAAGATTCCATTCTTCGAAACAGAAGGACGGCCAGCCCATAGGAGGCTTATCCATGTAAAAAACCCAGCAAGTGAAGGTCCGGGGAGGAACGACCGACCCTACGCGCGCCAGAGAGCAAGCGAAGGTCCGAAAGGACCCTACGCGAGCAAGAGAGCAAGCGAGAAAACGTAGTATGAGCGCAGACGCTCTCGAGAAAACGGAGAGCGCACTAGCGACAAAAGCGCGCAGGCTCTCAATCCGTCACGCTTTTTTTTCTCGCTAGTGCGCGCGTATAGAGTCCGCATTGCTTGCTCCCCTTCGCTTGCTTTCTCCGTTTTCTCGCTTTCTCGCTAGCGCGCTTGTATAGAGTCCGCTTTGCTTGCTCTAGCTCTCATTTCGCGCATGCGCTTTGCGCTCTTGGCTTAACAATATCAAAGCGGACTCGAACCGCTGACATCCGCCACGTCAAGGTGACACTCTACCGCTGAGTTATATCCCTTCCCGCTACAGCTGATGGAGAAGCATTGAGCAAGGCAAGATTGTTGTTAGCTACAATCTCTGCCCTCCGTCTCTGACTTCGCTCTGCATAGCTGTGCATTGAGGGAGCAGCAGTGGTGTCAGGAAAGGTATATGCTGGGTAGTTACAAGGCAAGACCACTAGGGAAGCTGATCAAGCATATGTTTTTGACGATCGAGAAAAGGGCTTGCTAATTCCGCCAGCTCAGCTAAATGCCTTATTCAATGGCTAGACGCTCCCGTCTTCCAATAGAAAGAAATAGGAAAGTAGTCAGTCCGAATAGTATGGTACCGAACAAAGCTCAAGGCGAGCAGTAGAAACTTCCAAGCGTCGCAGGTTATCTCGTCTTACCCGAAGGCGTACTTCCCGTTCCCCAATCCCAATGGACAAACCCCCCGGCCTAGAAGATCGATTTTCAAAGGAAAGTAAGGTGTACGCTCTTCTCTTTATGAGTGGGGAATCCGGCAAAGTATGGTTCGCGGAGTTGGTATTGGGAGGAACCTTTTTGAGACGATTCGGAAAGCCAATCACTAAATCTGGTTATAGCAGTCTCGGAGCAACAACCTACCTACTATCTTAAAAAAGAAAAGAAGACCCTCCACTCTGAATATTGACTGAATGAACTCCGATTACTCATTATCGAAAGGACCCCAAAATCACTACACCGGTAGCTTAGCCGCTAAAGGAGGATTCCTCATAAAGATGGATCATAAGCTTTTCAATCGGACAAAGTTCTCATGGGCCCGGAGCAGATAGACTTGCTGTCGAAGAGCAACCGACTCCCAAGGTTCTAATAACCTCGGTCAAACAAGAAGGAGGTAACCTACATCCGTTAGAAGTATTCTTCACATCATTTGCAGAAAGTGATCTTGACAAGCCTTGATAAAAGATATTTGTGGAAATATTTATTATTTCGTTCAGGACGGAGCTTTAATACCAATCCGTAAATGTATTTGCAGGATTATATCTCCGGTCACTAAGACCGAGGGATGCATACGTGGTTTCTAACTCAGATGAAGCGAGAAAACGGAAAGCGCGCTAGCGAGAAAGCAAGCGAGAAAACGTAGTATGAGCGCAGACGCTCTCGAGAAAACGGAGAGCGCAGACGCTCTCGAGAAAAGGTAGTATTCGCGCAGACGCTCTCGAGAAAAGGTAGAGCGCAGACGCTCTCGAGAAAAGGTAGAGCGCAGACGCGAACGAGAAAACGGAGCGCGCACTAGCGCGCGGAGGCTTGAGAGCCAGCGAGAAAACGGAGCGCGCACTAGCGCGCTCTTTCGAGCCTCCGCTTGCTCTTTGGCGCGCTTCGGGTCCTTTCGGACCGGAGCTTGCTCTTTGGCGCGCTTCGGGTCCTTTCTCCCCGGAGCTTGCTCTTTGGCGCGCTTCGGGTCCTTTCGGACCGGAGCTTGCTCTTTGGCGCGCTTCGTCCTTCGGACCCTACGCTTGCTGGGGAGGAACGACCCGGAGCGAGCAAGAGAGCAAGCGGAGGTCCGGAACGACCCGGAGCGAGCAAGAGAGCAAGCGGAGGGGAGGAACGACCCTACGCGAGCAAGAGAGCAAGCGGAGGGGAGGAACGACCCTACGCGAGCAAGAGAGCAAGCGGAGGGGAGGAACGACCCGGAGCGAGCAAGAGAGCAAGCGGAGGGGAGGAACGACCCTACGCGAGCAAGAGAGCAAGCGGAGGCTCGAAAGCCGGAGCGCGCTAGTGCGCGCGTATAGAGTCCGCATTGCTTGCTGCTCCGGCTTGAGAGCCAGCAAGCGTAGGTGCTGAAAGCCGGAGCGCGCCAAAGAGCAAGCTCCGGGGAGAAAGGACCCGGAGCGAGCAAGAGGGCAAGCGTAGGCTTGAGATAGAAAGCCTACGCGCGCGTCTCGGCGGATTCTTGTTTTGTTGCTAGCGCGCGTAGGCTCGATAGAGTTCGCTTGCTCTCTGGCGCGCGTAGGGTCGGTCGTTCCTCCCCTGAACTTGCTCCCCTACGCTTGCTAGGCGAGAAAGCCGGAGCAGCAA